TTATTTCTATTTTTTGTATTTATGACTTTTTTTTATTTTTTATTTAGAAATTTCTAAATAAAATTCGAAATACTAAATAATCTAAACTAAAATAATCGAAATAAATTCAATTGAAATAATTAAAAAAAAAAAAAATACTACTACTAGATTTCTAATGGCGATTCTAATGAATAATTTATCAATGACGAATAAAAAATAATTCTATGCAATTCTGAAAGGGGGAAAGATCCCTCGGATAGAATCATTCGATTATATTGACAATTTCAAAAAGTTGATCATACTATGATCATAGTATGATGGCCGTTGGTCAAGCAGGCCCCCATCGTCTAGTGGTTTAGGACATCTCTCTTTCAAGGAGGCAGCGGGGATTCGAATTCCCCTGGGGGTAGGGTACTACGAAAGGAAGTTGATCATGGATTACCAATAAGTCTAAAATTGATTCTTCCTGGGTCGATGCCCGAGCGGTTAATGGGGACGGACTGTAAATTCGTTGGCAATATGTCTACGCTGGTTCAAATCCAGCTCGGCCCAATAATTCGCCAATCCGCCATGAGATGATATAACCCTCTTTGTACTTCAGAAATACCCGATCCGGAGATAAAAAAGAATCAAATTTTCTGCTAGATCCCGTATTTCCCTGGGATTGTAGTTCAATTGGTCAGAGCACCGCCCTGTCAAGGCGGAAGCTGCGGGTTCGAGCCCCGTCAGTCCCGACGGATCCAATAAATATATCAATAAATCTCTCCCTTTTTATGAAGGAGACCGGGGGCAGAATTTCATTGTCAAAGCAAAGGGGAAATCCTTATTTCTTTTTTATTTCCTTTTGGTAGGAGAAAGACATATGCGGTTGGATTAGTACAATTATTGGTAGCATTATAGTCAGTATTCCAAGAAATGCTGGCTTTTTCGATTGCCCCCGATGCATGTAATGGAATCTAGTACTATACCTTTTTGAGGCGCGCATACACAAAGGTAATTTCTTTCTTGTCCAATACAAATACAAAATTGAATATAATAAAATACTTTCCAGAAAAAATAAAAAAAAAAAAAACACACAATTTATTTTTCTGGCTACGGATTTATGGAACCTCACTTACTAGTTTGAAGTTGAAAAATAGATTTCATGCAAATCACACACTGAGCTTTTGGTATAGGTGTCCCGGGGCTAATAATCTACGAAGAAAGGAGGGGGAAGGACAGATCAACCAAAAATCCTACTCCTCTTAGAAAGGGGAATGAATCATTTTTCCGATTTTTCATTTTGTTTTAAGGCCCCATCGACGAAAGAACAAATCGGAAAATAGTAAATTTGATGAATATTCATTTTATACGGTCTCATCTTTATCACACTTCTTTGTCTTCCAAGTCAAAAATAAAAAATAGTTTCGTTCTAAACTCCTTTCTTTTTCCATTTAGCTTTTATTGTTTGTTTGGGTTTGTAACTATGTGACCACTGGAAGTGGAAGAGCTATTTGATGAGACGTCATCAGATGATTGTACAAGAAGGAACTAGATAGATTAGAGAGAAAAAAAGAACAGATGATAAAAAATGATAAATAAATAAAGGAATTTTGGATTGGGTCAGGAATCCAAGTTTGGGGCGGTATGGATAAAAGAACTTCCTATGTTATACTATTCAATTCTCGACGACGAATTGATTTGATAGTTCAGATATTGTTATTCATGATATTGATCCGATTCAAGATCATCGAGAGGTAATATTCATTCATTGAATTTACAGGCCAAAGATTTATCATCTCTATGGGATTAAATCCCGAGTTATTGCGAAGTAAAAAACCGATGAGATTATGGAAGTAAATATTCTTGCATTTATTGCTACTGCACTATTTATTCTAGTTCCTACCGCTTTTCTACTTATCATTTACGTAAAAACAGTCAGTCAAAACGATTAATTATTAACTAATTTGAATGAAACTTGACTTCTGAGTTCTTAGCCAAAATTGACGAAATAAAATGAAAAAGATTCCAATTTCATGTCTTAAATGAAATGAGTGAACTAGAATCGGCAGTATTCTAATAGATAGATAGTATGGTAGAAAGATTCATCTATTTCTTTCTACCATACTATTTATTAGTTAGATTGTAGTTATAAAGCTGCCCCCCGGAATAAAATAAAGATAGAGGCTGCATTTGATATGGATCTATAGATCAATCTACAATATTATCTTGATATATGTGAATATCAATTCCATATATGGGATTGACATAGCATCCAATTCCATTTATTTGCTATATCTATTTGTTCTGATCAATCTGAATTACTCTTATGTCTTATAGTTTGAATTACTATATTTTTTATTTCCAATATGAATCTCGGTATCTATTGAAAGAATCAAATCAATGAAGGAAAAGCGATAGATATAGGCATATTCAAAAAATCACGTAGTAATCTTTTTTAACATTCCCAAGAAGTAATTGAGTAAACCATTGACAGTAGTTCCACGGGCATCGAAAAGGAAGAGTAAATCTCACTGATTTTTAACGCCTGAACCATGATATGAAATAAGTCGATAAAGTATAAATCCAATTTCAAAAATTCGAAAGCGGTAAATGCGCAATATGTGACTCACCTGACGATCTTATTCTGCATAGTATCTCGTTAGACAATCACTATGTTTATATCCTTTCTTTCTCATACTTTCTCATACAAAGTGCGTATACACTTAACAAAGCTACTTCTTCTTTGAACAGTAAAGAGAGAAACAACTAAAAAATGGGTCCGGCCCTCCTCAGTATCACCTAGTAAGAGGCCGTTGATTGGAATAGAAAATTTAGGAAGAATTAGGTTCGAATAAATTTCCTGGGATCCTCTTCCTTTCGAACTACAAACATGGGAATCGTTGAAATAGCTCTTTGATTGAAAGAGGATGATTCCTATAATACATTACTCCAGTCGAGTCCAATGGAATTTCAAAATGAAGATATTTTTATTTTGTTCCAAACGTGTTGCAGAACGATCTAGAAAGCAATTGATATTGATACAGTTTGCTTCCTTAACTCGATTAGTAGTACCCCTAGAGTCCACTCCTTCCCCACACTACGAGTGAAAGAGAAAAAGTAAAGACTACCATTAAAGCAGCCCAAGCAAGACTTACTATATCCATATGAATTATGTCCCCTATCTCTATAAATATAAAGGAATTGTTCCATTATTCCTCACTAATAATAGTGGAATCAATGGCGCAGAGTCAAAAAGAACGAAGACTATTAATAAACCAATCCAATAAATTCGCTCATTTTATAAGAAATTCCTATATGATTTCTAATCGGGAAAGATTAAACACAAGCAAAATCCGTAGTAACATCTCAAGGGAATGTTACTAATGGAACATGTAGGAATAATAGGTCCTATTCTTTTTTTGTTGACCCTCATTTCAATTGATTGGATGCTTGAGCACTCAGAGATTTTCGTGAGTTCCTCGTATCTTGTATATAATAAAGTATCTTCCGCCCCCTTCCACAACTATTTAGATTTCCTATCGGGCTCTCCAATCTAATCCAAGGTCCAGTCATTATACAATGGATTAATAATATAAAATTTTTATTTGTAGTAGAAGGTAATTGCGAAGTCTTGATAGCCCCTCTAGCATTCGAATATTTCCTTGAAGCCTAAGCCTAAATATGCAAGGATATTTGCAATTTTTTAGAAAAACCCCCAGACCAGATGTTTAGAATCAAACAAGTATCAACAGTCTGCTTTCTCTGCTTCTGCTGGGGAATCATTCGGCGGGTTATATCAACAGAATAAAAGAAGAGATTTCTAGTTTTTTGTTGATCAGGCGACACCCGGATTTGAACTGGGGAAAAAAGGATTTGCAGTCCTCTGCCTTACCACTCGGCCATGCCGCCAAAATGCTACAAATACAAAATAGATGAAAACTTTCCCGGATTACTGAACTGCTTTTTTATTGTACTTGCACCTTGAGTTCTGTTTTCCTTAATTTTTCCTAAAAGTAAAACAAATTCTAATCCTTCTTCCCTTTTGATTGGGTTTGATTCATCCTTTCAATTTCGATTGAGTCTATCTCAAAATTCATAATGTTCAAAACTTTCTCTTACCTTTCTATTGAAAAATCAAATGTGGATTTTCAGCCGCAAAATCCAAAATTCAACTTTATGAAAATAGGAACCATTAACTATTGACTTAGAATGCATGAATGATTCTTGGATTTGAATCTCCAAATTTTGTTTTCCTAATGACATAAGAAAATACAACTTGATATATAACTAATCAGTTCAGTATGTATTTTTTCAATCAAAGAATCCTTCTCAATTTTAATTATTAATAATAATTATAACAACAATTATGAGTATATGTAAACCCCCTAAGAGAAATTGTTAGACGGATATATATTATTTATATATGTTATATGTTCCCGATATAGAATTATCAGATATCAGAAAAGTATCATACTTCAATTTGAATTTTTAATTGAATAGAAAATTGAAATTATGTTTTCGTAGAGCGCAACCTGTGTTGCCCCGAATAGAACATAGAACGACAATAAAACAATAAAAGAGAAGAAAGACGGATATTATAGATATCTCCACACGTGTTTAAGCCATACAAACCTTCTTTTCTTGTACACCTCACAATCGTGTTCTACTCAAAAATCCGTAAACAAAATCTCTCTCTTCTCTGCGAATCATTTTTTGAACAACGAAATCCATAACATAAAGGGGGGTTAAATGCTAAAAAACCGATTCTAATTCTATATATTCTTTCTGATTTTTATGCCTTTATCTCAGCGAAAAGATCAAATGTCCAATCCATTTATTTTTCTGGTATTCAAGCAGGTTGGAATATGTATTATCATAATAATGGTAGAAATGGAATCCTTTTTGTTTTTATATTCTATACAAAATCCTATAACTTAATTAATAAGTCTAAGTAGCAGAAGTCTGTTTCTAGGGATGTTTTATCAATTTCTTTCCATTTGTATCTGTTGAAAATTCCAATAAATTCCAACTCAATTCAA